AAGGTATGCTTGTGAAAAGAGGAAAAAGCCGAGCGACAAGAAAAATCCCCGCTGCTACCATAGTAGCGGCATGTATAAGAGCCGAAATGGGAGTGGGTCCCTCCATAGCATCGGGTAACCATACATGAAGGGGAAATTGTGCAGATTTAGCAATTGCACCAACGAATAATAGGGAAGCACAGAGAGTAAGAAATAAAGAATTGACCCCATTATTATCAATCAAGTTATTTACTATTTCGAATAAATCCCGAAATTCTAAACTGCCCGTTATCCAATAAAGACCTAAGATTCCTAATAATAAACCAAAATCGCCTACACGATTAGTTACAAATGCTTTTTGACACGCATTTGCCGCAATGGGTCGTGTGAACCAAAATCCTATTAATAGATACGAACACATTCCAACCAATTCCCAAAAAATATAAATTTGTATTAAATTGGAACTAGTAACTAATCCCAACATGGAAGCATTGGAAAAACTCATATAAGCAAAAAATCTCAAATATCCTTGATCATGAGACATATAATTGTCACTATAAATAAGAACCATTACTCCAACAGTAGTGATTAATATTGACATAATAGAAGTAAGTGGATCGATCAAGTGACCGAACTCTAAGGAAAAATCATTATCGATGGTCCAAGACCATCCATATTGATAGATAGGACTACCCTTTATTTGCCGAATAGCCAGATCGGCTGAAAAAATCATAACGATACTTAGTAAGAAAACACTAGGAAAAGCCCACACACGCCGAAGATTTTTTGTTGCCGTCGGAACAAGGAGAAGCCCCAATCCTATGGCTATAGGAACTGGAAGTGGAACGAAAGGTATGATCCATGCATATTTATATGTATATTCCATAAAAAAAATCCAACCTTTTTTTATTCTTTATTTTCACTTATAAACTGTTTCCAATTCACCAGCCTTTCTCTCTCTCAAAGGGAGCAAGAAACTAAATAAAAAAAAAAAAGGATATGAAAAAGGATATGAAAGAACTCAAATATAACTTTCAATTCTTAATCATTTTGATTCTTTCCCAAAGATTGGAAATATTCAACTCGAGAAGTTATAATTGGCCAAAAGATAGGATCAAATCACTGTGGAAAATACTTAGTTATTGTTATTAACTATGAGATTTTTCACATTCCATATTAAAATAATAAATGTCCGTAAAGTTAAGGAATAAGGAAAAAGAATTATACCAAAAAAGGACTTGATTCTAATCCAGATTAGAATCCTCGAATTCGCCAATAACTTGACCCAATACAATAAAAAAAGAAAAGTAAAAAAGGATCTCGTTCTTTGAGTTAGTTTTTTCAGAATCAGTAACTAGTTCATTGTTGAAGGGATTGAGTGGGTTCCATTCCAATAAAACAACTTATGTTTATGGAAAACCAACCCTATTCTATTATGCTTATTTTATGAGAAACCCTATAATACTTGTCACTTCGTTACCTGTCACTTTGCATAGAACTGAATGAGGAAATTCCAAAAAGAGTCTTTTTCTGAAATCATGTATCATTTATATCGTTTAAGAGATAAAATACTCTACTTTTTGTTTTATAATTTTACAGTATAGTTTTCTTAAATAAATTAGGTAAGGATTCAGGATTCTGAAAATTTTCAATTTTTGTCTTTTCATTGAATTGATTTTTTTCATTGTTATTATCAATTATATTAGAAATATACAATTCAAAAAAAAAAATGAAGTTAACACGACGAAAATAGGCGGATATATGAATTTAACCCCCGCCCCCTCCCCCCTTTTTTTATTATTTTTCAACAGCAAACAATTCGATTTCTATAGCAATGGATCTTATGGATATGGATCCGAATGATCTATAAGAGTACCGTCCTAATTTTTATTTTTTCGTATGTAACAAAAATGTAAAACAAAAAATTACTTTTGAAAAAAGAATCGCATATTCAATTTTTCCCTAGGAAAACTCTCTGCAATTCACAATATTCTTATTGTATGTTATCATATTCATATTAGATGTTATCAAATAAATATCATCTAGTAAAATAAAAATAAAAATATGGGTAACCATAAAATGGATAAGGAATAAAAAGAAAGAACGATCCATTTTGAACAACCAGCACATGTCTTTCACATTTAACTATACCAATGAGTAACCTCTTTATTTGTGAATGGCAGTTCCGAAGAAACGTACTTCGCTATTAAAAAAGCGTATTCATAAAAACATTTGGAAAATCAAAGCGTTTTGGGCAGCGCTAAACGCTTTCTCTTTAGCAAAATCTCTGTCTACCGGGAATTCAAAAAGTTTTTTTGTGCGACAAAAAAATAATCAAGTATTGAAATAATAGAAATTGATATGAATCAAAAAATTGGTGAATTGCATTTAAACGATCAGATGAATTATTCTCATTAACAAATATTTTCGATTTTTATTTTGTATATCGAACTGATCAATAAAAGATATAATCGCACTTTATGGTATGTAGAAGAATTCCTCTGTCTACTGGATTGGAAATTCAAGTACTCAAACAAAAAAAAGAATAAAGCAAACGATACAAAGTTTCATCTTGTTTTTTTTTATAGGTTCTTTTTTTTTGTGGTGCAGGGATTTTCCCCATTGATTCATTTATTTTTTTTTTACAAACTATAATAAAAGTTTTTTTTTTTAAGAGGGTTTCTTGGATTATGTATTTTATTGGATTCTATATTTCGAATATGGAGCCTATGAACTACGGGCTCGATCAAGATATCTATATAGATATCTTGATCGCTTTACTGTCGCAATTTTTTTTTTCATTGCATTGAAAATGTGCATTTTTTCAATGAATTTTTTTCTCATCTCGAATCCATGAAATTGAAATAAGAAAAAAACATTCTCTATGCTCGGATCGAGGTCAAAACTAGCTAATTCAAACTGCTCTGTTGAGAACTTAAAATCGCACAAACCCCGTTGTGAAAACGAATACCATCCTACAATAAAATTAGGAAGATTATTGAACGTTCAAATAGGAATTTGAGTGATTCCCCATTCATCGACTTTTATTTTAATGTATCCTAAAGGATATTGAATTGACTCCTTGAATCTCGACCATTAAATATGGATGAGCTATTATGATTTTTAACAAGCCGCTATGGTGAAATTGGTAGACACGCTGCTCTTAGGAAGCAGTGCTAGAGCATCTCGGTTCGAGTCCGAGTGGCGGCATCTTATAAAAAAAAATACATTTCATTCTATAATGAATTCAAGAATTTATTTCATCCCATCCCTAGGGGCTCCCTCTTTTAGGATTTTTTTTATGATATTTTCTACTTTAGAACATATATTAACTCACATTTCTTTTTCGATCGTTTCAATTGTAATTACAATTTTTTTTATGACTTTATTAGTCCGCGAAATCTTAGGATTATATAATTCGTCAGAAAAGGCTATGATAGTTACTTTGTTTTGTATAACCGTAATATTAGTTACTCGTTGGGTTGATTCGGGACATTTTCCCTTAAGTAATTTATATGAATCATTAACGTTTCTTTCATGGAGTTTTTCTATTATCCATAGGGTTCCTTATTTTAGGAACCATAAAAATAAAAATCATTTTAGTGCAATAACTGCACCAAGTGCTATTTTGACTCAAGGCTTTGTTACTTCAGGTCTTTTAACTGAAATGCATCAATCCGCAATATTAGTACCCGCTCTCCAATCCCAGTGGTTAATGATGCATGTGAGTATGATGGTATTAAGCTATGCAGCTCTTTTATGTGGATCATTATTATCCGTAGCTCTTCTAGTAATTACATTTCGAAAAAATGTGGAAATCTTCTGTAAAAGTGATATTTTATCATTCTTAATTAGGCCAATTTTCTTTGATAAGATCCAATATGTGAATGAAAAAAACAATGTTTTACGAAATACTTGTTTTCTTTCGGTTCGAAATTATCATAGGTATCAATTGATTCAGCAATTGGATTGTTGGAGTTGTCGTGTCATTAGTCTAGGATTTCTCTTTTTAACCATAGGTATTCTTTCAGGAGCGGTATGGGCTAATGAGGCATGGGGATCATATTGGAATTGGGATCCAAAGGAGACTTGGGCATTTATTACTTGGACCATATTCGCAATTTATTTACACACTAGAACAAATAATAATTGGGGCAACAAAAATTCTGCAATTTTGGCTTCTGTGGGATTTCTTATAATTTGGATATGTTATTTTGGGGTCAACCTATTAGGAATAGGACTACATAGTTACGGTTCATTCACATTAATTTAAGATTTCTTTAAAGAAAGGACGACTGATACAATACATGGGGATAGTTTATATAATAAGGAGAGTTTTTGTGAGTTTTTTTGAGAATCATTTGAATCACTACTTGGACTTGATTCAAATGATTCTCAAAAAAAAGCCATGATTTTGATTCTAGAATTCACTTAATTGTTTTTTTTTTATTTAAGAGAAGGATAAACTAATAAGACTTTTTTTCTCATTGCCCCTATCCAACGAACGATTTTGTAAATCTTTCAATTACAGGATTTTTTTGTGTCTTATCTTTCTTATTGATGAAAACTATCTATAAAAGTAATTAGATAGAATAGCTTCTACCTTGTCAACTGATAGGGAGAAAACAAAATCCGGATAAATCCCAATACCTATTACGGGCAAAAAGATACAAATCGAAATAAATAGTTCTCGGGGTCCAGAATCCAAAAAATGCAAGTTTTGGGCATTAAATTGCTTGTATCCATAGAACATCTGGCGTAACATAGCTAATGAATAAATAGGAGTTAATATCATTCCAATTGCCATTACAAAAGTAATTAGGATTTTTGGAATTAAAAGATATTTTTGGCTGGTAATTATTCCAAAAAATACTACTAATTCTGCAACAAAACCGCTCATTCCCGGCAAGGCAAGAGAAGCCATCGAGAAGCTACTGAACATCGTAAAAATTTTTGGCATTGGAATAGCTATTCCCCCCATTTCGTCAAGATAAAGAAGACGTATTCTATCGTAAGTTGTTCCTGCCAGGAAAAAAAGCGCGGCACCAATAAATCCATGAGAGATTATTTGTAAAATGGCTCCATTGAGTCCCTTATCAGTTATGGAACTAATTCCTATTATTGTGAAACCCATATGAGATACTGAGGAATAGGCAATTCTCTTTTTTAAATTGCGTTGGCCAGGAGATGTTGAAGCTGCATAGATTATTTGCATTGTGCCCACTATCACCAACCAAGGAGAAAATAGAAAATGGGCATGAGGTAATAATTCCATATTAATCCGAACCAATCCATACGCCCCCATTTTTAATAAGATTCCGGCTAGAAGCATACATGTACTATAATGTGCTTCTCCGTGTGTATCTGGTAACCACGTATGTAAGGGTATAATTGGTGATTTGACAGCATAAGCAATAAGAAATCCAAAATAGAATATTATTTCCAATACCGCAGGATAGGAGTGATTAGCTAATGTTTCAAAATTAAATGTTGGTTCATCGGAACCGTATAAACCCATACCCAGAACTCCCATTAAAAGAAAAATAGAGCCCCCCGCGGTGTACAAAATAAACTTTGTAGCCGAGTACAAACGTTTCTTCCCTCCCCACATAGATAGAAGTAGGTAAACCGGAATTAATTCAAACTCCCACATAATGAAGAAAAGTAAAAGATCTCGAGAAGAAAATGATCCTATTTGACCGCTGTACATTGCTAACATCAGGAAATGGAACAATCGCGAATCTCGAGTAGCTGGCCAAGCTGCTAAAGTAGCTAAAGTAGTGATGAATCCTGTTAGTAAAATGGGTCCCACGGAAAGTCCATCGATTCCTAGTCTCCAATGAAAATCAAAAAGATTTATCCATCGATAATCTTGTTCTAATTGGATTAATGGATCATCCAATTGGAAATGATAACAAAACACATGGGTCGTTAGAAGGAGTTCGAGGATACATATGCATATAGTATACCACCGAATTACCTTATTTCCCCGATGAGGGAAAAATAGAATTGAAGAACCTGCGAATATCGGCAAAGCAACAATTATTGTTAACCAAGGAAAATTTTTCGTGGTAAATACAAGATACACTTTGACCAGAAAAACCCGTGCGCAATTATCGGTTCTATAATTGCGCACGGGTTTTTGTCGGTAAAGAGAAATCAAATGGATTCAGGTGGAGTTTTCTGAAACATATTAATAAGCTAGGCCCATGCTGCGAGTTGTCTCATGCCATAAATAAACCCGGACACTCAAGAAATCCGTTGGACAGGCAGATTCACACCTTTTACAACCTACACAGTCTTCTGTTCTTGGAGCAGAAGCAATTTGCTTAGCTTTACACCCATCCCAAGGTATCATTTCTAATACATCCGTGGGGCAGGCTCGTACACATTGAGTACACCCTATACATGTATCATATATCTTTACTGAATGTGACATTGGATCTATCAATTTTTTGAACGTCAGAGATTTTCAATCTAGTAAAGTAAAAGTAGTAAAGAAATCATATATTTTAAACACCAGACGAATCAATGATTTACCAGAGTTGTTTTCGAATCAATCTATTTCTGGATTTGTCCATGAGAAGAAAAAGAGCCAAGATACTTTGATTTCTTGTGTTTTAGCAAACAGAGTCATATGTTTTTTCTGTCATACATAACAGTTTGCATTGGTGAATACTCCATTATTTCTATAGAAATAATCTATATATTTCTGATTACCACTATTTATTCAACAAATTTGATTGATTGATACGAATTGATCTTCGGTTACGATGAATTGATGAAACAATAGCTAATCCAATAGCTGCTTCAGCGGCTGCAATAGCTATAACAAAAATGGAGAAAATATCTCCTTTTAATTGGCGATTATCAAACAAATTTGAAAATGTTACGAAATTCATATTAACCGCGTTCAGTATAAGTTCAAGACACATAAGTGCTCTAACCATATTTCGACTTGTAATCAATCCATAGATACCGATCGAAAATAAATAGGCACTCAAAACAAGTACATGCTCGAGCAGCATTGACTGACTCCTGACCAATCTCGACCAATCTCGATTCCTTTCAATATGAACAACAATTCCCGCGATTCGATTGACTAGAATATAAAAAATACGTAATAGTAATAAAAGAAAGTATTGATAATAGATCGAACTAAATGCATTTCTATTTTCTACATGAACAGTTTGAAAATAGAATTGAAAGAAAATTAATAGAATAAGACAAAATTTTGTCTTATTTTATTTGGATTTATAAGTTTTTTTTTTATTACTGACGAGCCATAGCAATCGCACCTATCAAGGCAACTAAAAGAATTATAGAAATAAGTTCAAATGGAAGAAAAAAATCTGTTGATAAATGAATCCCGATTTGTTGACCGTTGTTTATTAAATCCTGCTCTATAATCTGGTTGGATTTTGTCGTCCAAATAATTCCGTACCATGACGTATCTAGGATAGTAGTAATTAGTGAAACAAAAATACTTGTACAAACTAATAAAGTGGCCCCATCTCCAACGGTCCAGAGATGGAAATCGTTGTAATATTCTGAACCATTCATAAACATCACAGCAAATATGATTAAGACATTGATGGCTCCCACATAAATAAGGAGCTGTGCGGCAGCTACAAAATGGGAGTTCGCTAGAATATAGAAGAAAGATATACAAACAAGAACCAATCCCAAGGAAAAGGCAGACAAAATAGGATTGGTAAATAATACCACTCCCAGACCCCCCATTATAAGACCCGATCCAAAAAATACTAAAAGAAAATCATGTATTGGTCCAGGTAAATCCATTATATGTAAAATAAGAGATAAAAAGTCGAAATGTTTCATGACCTTATTGACTAGACCAGGAAAAAAGAAATTACCCTATCTATTTCTATTTTTTTTGATACGTTATGCAATGCTCCTAATTGAATTAAATCCTAATGGAGTGGGCGGGGATTGTTCTAGATACACTTATGAATTGAATCTCATTTATCTATCCAAAAGATTAGTTATAAATTTTATTTCTATTACTATTATATTAGAATTATATAAAATTTTGATATATTTCTATTCTGAAGTATTATTCTATTTATATTCAAATTCAAATAATTTTTTTATTATTTTATTAGATTTTCAATTAGACATTCCTAATAAAGTTATACATTATTAGACATTTAATACATTTCGTTTTAATTATTAATTGGAATTTATATATATATTTTGAAACCATCAAGGGTATATGAATGAATTTTCAATCCAAAGCAAACAGTAACTTCCACAAAATCATAGTTAGGATTTTGAGTTATTTCCGCAGCACAATGAAATGACAAAAACTTCGCTCCTTTAGATCACAACTGAATCTTAAGAATTGGTAATTGTTTTTGAATCAAGGGATTCACTCGTGACTTTGTTTATTTGAGTAGAATTCATAATTGGGGAAATGGTGTAATCCTCAATTACTGACATTGGTAACCTGCCCAAAGCAATTTGATTATAAGCCAATTCATGACGATCATAAGTAGAAAGTTCATATTCTTCAGTCATTGATAAACAGTTAGTTGGACAATACTCGACGCAGTTACCACAAAATATACAGATTCCGAAATCAATACTGTAATTAAGCAATCGTTTCTTTCGAATATCAGTTTCCAGTTTCCAATCTACAACGGGTAGATCCATAGGGCACACACGAACACATACTTCACAAGCAATGCATTTATCAAATTCAAAGTGGATTCGACCTCGGAAACGCTCAGATGTGATCAACTTTTCATAAGGATATTGAATAGTTACGGGTAAACGATTTATGTGGGATAAGGTAATCATGAAACTTTGACCGATGTACCTTGCAGCTCGTACTGTTTGTTGACCATAATTCATGAAACCAATTACCATAGGAACCATAGCATGAATATCTATAAATTATTTCATGTTTCTGTCTCTTGTTTGAACGAAGTTATGAATCTAGAATATCGTATGCCTTTACAGTGAAAGGAGTTGGGAAGCAGTTGTCAATAATAGATTACCTAAAGAGATAGGTAAAAGAAATTTCCACCCAAGATTTAATAGTTGGTCTATTCTCATCCTAGGTAAAGTCCATCTTGTTGTGATAGGAATGAACAGAAACAAATAAGCTTTGGCTAATGTAATAAATATACCAATTGTCGTTCCAAAGACTCCACCCACTTCATTTATTCCAATAAGCTCAGGAATGGATGTGTATGGAAGAGAGAGATTCCAACCGCCCAAGTAAAGAACCGTTACAAATAATGAAGAAACTAGTAGATTGAGATAGGAAGCAACGTAAAATAAACCAAATTTTATACCTGAATATTCGGTTTGATAACCCGCTACTAATTCTTCCTCTGCTTCTGGTAAATCAAAAGGCAATCTCTCACATTCCGCTAGGGAAGAAATTAGAAAAACCGCAAACCCTATAGGTTGACGCCAAAGATTCCACCCCCCAAACCCGTATTTTGACTGCGCCTCCACTATATCAACCGTACTTGAACTGTTAGATAATTATAGTCGGTGATAACATTACTGTTTCCATCGCTACTGCAGAACCGTACATGAGACTTCAGTTTCATACGGCTCCTCGATGGCCACAAATAAATCTAAGGACTAATTCGATATTATTTCCCTATGTTTGTAGAGTAGATAGAGTAAAGATATATCGGCAAATCCAAAATTAGACCAATGCAATTCTGTCTGCTATAATAACAACAAAAAGTGCTTCCGAATTGATCTCATCCTTCAAAATTTTCATTTTTCTTTGTTCAGTAATAACTGAATCTTTCAATTCAATAAAACACTCGTTGTATCCATAAATTTCGATTCATATCTTTTTCTTAATCAAAAGAATTCGACATTCTACTTAATTATATTAGTATTAGTTTACGAATCAGCATAGAATTCTTATTCTATTAATATTAATATGCATAGAAAAATTAATAAAAAAATTCTATTCTAAATATCGAAATATTTTATTTCAATTTAATTATTGATTTTATTGATAGAAATAAAAAAAATGAATATAATAACTAAAGTTCATAAATAGAATAGAATATAAGTATAAGTAAAGGATTACTTCGTTCCTGATAGTCATTTCTTTAATCAGTGGATAGGAGCATACATACTCTGGATCGGGATCGTGGGGAAGTACTACTTAAGCATTTCTACCAATTTTAAGCCCCGTTTGAATTCCTTTTATTTTTTATACAGAATACTCCTTTGGATAACTTACTTTAATATACATTACTAATCCTTTGTGTACCTTGGTGTTCCTAAGCGTCCACTCATTTTTGCTCGATCCCCAGTATGGTAATCCAGACAATAGTAGAAACTCCATATGGTTGATCTTTTATACCCGCTTAAAACTATGATGACTAATCAACCAATTTTGGGGTAAAAAGTTTCCACTGTTTTTACTTCCGCTTAACTCTTGTACCTAGGGACTGAGACTCAATCCTTTTACTGCCAATTTGTAAGCTGTTTTGTCTCACTCATATAACTATCTGGTTTAGTTCATCGGAACGATGATGAATAAAAAAAAAGATGTTTATTCACTACTTTCAACTTTCAACTTAAAGAAAATTAAAAGATAGGTAAAAAAAAAAGTGTATGTCCCAACGAATCGCACGTAGAGATATTGATAACACACATAGAGTTAATGGTATTTCATAACTAATCGATTGAGCAGCAGCTCGGAGACCACCTAAAAAGGAATATTTATTATTCGATCCATATCCTGACATAAGAAGTCCAATAGGAGCAATACTAGAAATGGCAATCCATAAAAAAACACCTATACTGAGATCGTCTAAAACAACGCGATAGCCAAAAGGAATTACTGAATAACTTATGAAAATGGATATGACTGCTATTGATGGTCCGATACTGAATAAACGAATATCCCCTCTAGATGGAAGAAGATCCTCTTTGAAAAGTAGTTTTGTCCCGTCTGCTAGAGCTTGAAGAATTCCCAAAGGGCCGGCGTATTCGGGTCCAATACGTTGTTGTACCCCTGCGGATATTTGCCTTTCTAACCACACAATTACTAGTACCCCTATTATGATTCCCGGTGCGGGAGTAAAAATAGGGACAAGCAACCATATGAGCCCATAAACCTCTTTTAAGGATTCCGATCTGAAAAAAGAATTGATAGCTTGTACTTCTGTCATATCTATTATCATTTCACCGATCAACTTCTCCCATAATGATATCTATACTACCTAGTATCGTCATAATATCAGCCAATTTCATTCTTTTAACTAACTGAGGAAGAATTTGCAAATTGATAAAACCCGGCGGGCGAATTTTCCATCTCCAGGGAAAAACGCTCTGATCTCCTATAAGAAAAATTCCCAATTCCCCTTTTGGAGCTTCCACTCTCACATAAAGTTCTTGTTTCGACAATTCCAAAGTAGGTGAAGGTTTTTTACTAATGAATCGATATTCAAAATCATTCCATTCGGAATCCCTTGCTCTATCCAAACGGCGGACTTCCAAATTTTCATAAGGCCCCCCCGGAATTCCTTCCAGGGCTTGTTGAATTATTTTTATGGATTCTGCCATTTCACTGATTCGGACTAAATAACGAGCTAATGAATCTCCCTCTTTTTGCCATTGTACTTCCCAATCAAATTCGTCGTAACACTCATAATTATCAACTTTACGAAGATCCCATTGAATCCCGGAAGCTCGTAACATTGGTCCTGACAAACCCCAATTTATTGCTTCCTCCCCTCCAATAACGCCTACCCCTTCAACTCGTTCTAAAAAAATAGGATTGCGCGTAATAAGCTTTTGATATTCAGTAACCCCTGTTAAAAAATAATCACAGAAATCGAAACATTTATCTATCCAGCCATAGGGTAGATCGGCAGCGACTCCTCCGATACGGAAATAATTATGCATCATTCGCATACCCGTAGCAGCTTCGAATAGATCATATATTAATTCTCTCTCTCTGAAAATATAGAAAAAGGGAGTCTGCGCACCAATATCCGCCATAAAGGGGCCCAGCCATAACAAATGAGAAGCTATACGACTCAGTTCCAGCATAATTACTCTAATATAGCTAGCTCTTTTCGGTACTTGAATATTTCCCAACTGTTCTGGTCCATTTACCGTTATTGCTTCTGTAAACATAGTAGCTAAATAATCCCAACGTGTTACATAAGGCAGATATTGTATAATTGTTCGATTTTCCGCAATTTTTTCCATTCCTCGGTGTAAATAACCTAATATGGGTTCGCAGTCAATAACATCTTCACCGTCTAGAGTAACGATGAGTCGAAGAACACCATGCATCGATGGGTGATGTGGACCCATATTGACTCTCATGAGGCCTTTTCTTGTAGCAGGTACAGGCATATTTTTTCCCCGATTCATTATTCCATGAATTGCTGAAAACGACATGAAGTTCATCCACATTTAGTTCAAATCGAATAAATCAAATAATTCAAAAAATTCAATATTCCAATTAGTTTAACGAGTTTTGGGGTTCCGAATATCCAACTGACCCATTAATTCTTTATAACGTACTTTATTTCTCTTTGACAAATAAGCCAATAGCCGTTGACGTTTTCCCAGAATTTTCCGTAGACCTCTCTGAGATGAATAGTCTTTTCTGTGCAATTCCAAATGTGAAGCAAGTCTCCGTATTTTATTAGTGAAACTGAATACTTGAAATTCAACAGAACCCTTATTTTCTTCTTTTTCTTCTTGCGAAATAACTGAGATGAATGAATTTTTTACCATAATAACGAGTGCTTCTCTCCTTTTTCCTTTTTTTTTTGAAAGATATGGGATTTTACGGATCAGTAATAATAATAAGAGAATGCCGTCCTTTTTTATTTGGTATACTCAAAAATATAGATTTCTTCATATACTTAGACTTACTGCTTTTGCTTTATACTTATTGTTATTGCTTGCTTTTTTTTTTTCAAATTGAATTAATCCATAATAAATCTCATTTGCAATTGGTTTTTGATATGGATACAAAAGGATAGTACATTTCTGCACCTACTACAAAAGAAAAAATTTTTGACTTAAAGAGGATTCTGTCCAGTCATTCCTAGATCTATTAATTGATAAGATAGGCCGTTGAATCCGTATCGTGTATCAGAATGTAATATAACAAATCCAATCAAATAAGGGCATATGTACGTCTGTTTCCCCTTAGATACCATATCGGATCGGACGCGTGATCGATGCGAAATATACCATCAACGAAATTTCAATCGTGGATACATATGTATCCTTGACAGACTGAAACGACTACCATTATTGGTATCAAACCAATAGCGATTCATACTAGCTAAATCTTCTAATCGATAATTTGGCCAAACAAAGAATTTGAACTTACAGGATATATTATCTATATCAAAATGCTTGCTTTCATCCAAAAATGGAACACGATTACCTTCATTGTTCCCAGTGGGAAATACTAGATTCTTAACCACAACATTCACTTTCTCCGAATTGAAACAAATTCGAATTCTGAATTCTCTACGACGTCTAGGGGATAAAATATTTTCAGGAACAAGCAAATCATAAAGATTTTCGTCTCGATTTCCAATCACCCTTTCATGCCGTAAAATGGACTCATCAAGACCATTCTTATAAACATTTATTTTTTCTCGGCATTTTCTATTAGTTTGAGTTTGGTGCTTACTCTTATGCACTAATGAAATAGCGATAGCTTGATACATAATAAATTGTCCATCCCATTTTATAGAAAGACGAACTGGTTCAATAATCAAAATTCCCTTTATTATCAGGTTTTTCAGAGTTAGATCTTTCTGAATCAGCATTACGTCCAGGCTCATTTCTTCTCTTTGAATAGAGTATATAGCAATTTCCTTTGGATTTATCAATCTAAGCAGGAGACAATATACTTTAATATTATTGATTATTCTTGGATTCAAAGGATCATCCCACCTCAATTGAAAAATAAAATATCTTTTCAGAAATAAATCTAGTTCTGCTGCCGTGTTTCTCTTAGATTGTTTTTTCTTTCTAGTGTCTGATCCCTCATAATTTTCTTTAACATCTTTTTGTTGGTTTGATATATCTGATGCAAGATTCCCTTGATTTTGTGCGTCTGATCCCCGATCCACTTGGCCTTGGACTGATTGTTGTTTTTCTTTTTGATTTTTATCCTCTACCTCTAATTCAAGAGATTTTTTTTGATTCGATGAGATACGAAGATCTTTTTTTTTTGTTCTGTTGATATTTTTTTTTTCACTAACGTTTTCGTTTCCATTCAAATTCAAAAGAAGTAAATTGATTGGTACGATCCACGGTTGAATTTTATATGTATTATAAAGTAACACAAATTCTGGGAAAAACCAAAGTTGGAGACTTGATATGTGACAATTGAATTTTTTTTCATTCATTCCCATCCAGTCAAAAGGGTTTTGTCTTTGATTGGATGAATTTTTTTGTTTATGACTCGCGAGATAAATAAGATCTTTCTTATCCATCTTGTCAATTATTTGATAATAATCAGTCCCACTCTGAGTATTTTGATTAATGGTGGTTCCAATATCTATATTGTTCCAACCCTCAATATCGCTTTTTTTTCTAAGACAAAAATGAAGAAGTCTCCAATCAACAAATTTTCTATCTGTATTTTTATCCGTCTCAATAATAGAATCTTCTCTTAGATAATCACTAAGAACTATATCCCCTGGCACATAAAAAAATTCAGGATTATATGTGTTGTAATTATGGGGAATCCCTCGGACTTCGTTTCCTTGTAATGGTGATCCATAAAGATATGAGTCCTTATTATCGGCATAATTCATATATTTATGTGATAAAAGATCATATCTGTAGTTTCTTTTGAATTTTTCTTTTTGACTCGGTAATGAATCTACTACATAATCATTTTTTTTCTGGTAATTCTGGTAATTAATTAATTGGTCTTTTTCGTATGAATCAAAACGGACTGAGTCTTTATTTTGAACCAGACAACTTTGATTGACCCTATTTCGCCATTTTTGTGGTACTAATCTAAACCATCTAGTCTGAGATAAATCATGTTGATAGTGATAATGACCTCTTAACCAGCCTTTCCAATCATTCATTACAAACTTTTGAAGTTTTTTATGCCTTAATCCGAAATGAAATATTTTTTGTGTTTTCAAACAATCCCTTATTATAGACTTAAGAAAAAGGGATGTTCCTTGATATTGAAGTACGGATTTCAAGTGATACTTGTTAATAACTTGGGTTTGTGATAATTTGTAAAATACATATGCCTGTGACAAAGAGGATAGATCACAAAGAGTCTGTGAATTCTTCTTACTAATATTAGAAAGCGGCTTTTTAATAGTCGAAATATAATGAATTGTATTTCGATTTGTTTCCTCAATTCCTTCTTTAGTTGTTTTATCATTGTAATTGGATTTCTCAATAATTTTTTTTGATTCAAGGAAAGGTTGTACATTGATTCTTGTAATATTTATTATAAATAAAAGGGTATCCGTGTAGGTTTTTTCGATAACAATAAGAAATTGCATAAAATAGTGCCATTTACGTATGACTCGGGTGCTTTTTCCTTTTAATATCTGCCAAATATTTTTTGGTAATTCGACTTTTATATTATCAAAATTTGTCTTGTTAGGACTAATGTTTATGTCTAGAGTTAGAAAGATTTTTTTCCTGTCTTTTGTGATTTTTTCGATTTGATTTCTGATCGTAATTGTCCTATCAGACAGATCGGTTGTTTTTTTATCGGTCAGTAAAGAATTTGTCCAATCCGCGGATCTAATTTGAATGTAAGATTCATGAGTACTCGGATTCCTTATTATTATCCCATTATTTTCATTTTGGCTCGATTCATATACTTCTCTCAGTCCAAATAATAGAATTGGATTTCTTTTTGCAAGGTCTTTCATTATTCTTTTTAGAAATTGAATCGTTTGGATAACCCATCTTGTTTTTTCTTTTGAGACCTTTAAAAACCATTTTACTCTTTCTTTTAAAATTTTTAGAGCTATAAAACATTTCTTTTTCACCTTTCTAAGTTTTTTTTCAAATTCTTTTAAAATGGGTTCAAAAAAGGAAGGCTGTTTTCGGGGAGAACCAAAAGGCTGATCAGTTTCCATTCCCCAAACTGTTAAAAAAAAAAAATTCGCTTTTTTTACTTTCTTTTTTATTGTTTCTCTATGCTGGGATCGTAACTTAGATTTGTGCCAAGGTTTCAGGCGGAAAGGAAATAGGATCTTTATCTGAATACCGTCGATTAACCAATTTTTCGGAAATTCTTTTTCTGATAATTGAACACCATTATAAGTGCATTTAACATGCATTTCCCTATTCCACGCTTTTAAATCTTCGTACCACTCGGGGAATTGAAATAATAACATACGGCAAAGATTTTTGGCTATTATCAATGAAGGCAATACTATATATTTTCTAAGAATTGATTGGGTTACTAACATGGATCCTCTTATTGCTTGAGCAAATAGAAGAGTATCCCAAGTCTCCGCTATTGCTATCCGCTCATTCTCCTCTTTTTTCTCTGTCGTTTTTTTATCCTTTTCTCTTGCCTCTTCCTCCTCAAAATCCGAAGTTTTGAATTCTACACCTTTCCCTGTAAAATTCCTAAAAAAGGAATTCACCATTCCTGAGATATCAAAAGCAAAAAAAAAGGTTTTTTTTTCTATTCTGTCCAAAAAAAGGGGTGAATGTACATTTGATTGAAACAGTTCCCAAGTAACTGTTTTACGTCTTTGAGTGCGCATAGATCCTTTGATTAAATCGCGACGAAAATCGGATTGTTGTGAATAACGTATCAAAGCTACTTCTGCTGCTGGATTACGATTACTAGTATTTTGGGGAACAGTATTAGTATTGGCATTCTGCTCGTTATCAGTAAAAATTACTACACGTTTGGCTTTTCGTGAACGAATACCGCGATCCTCCGTTGACTCTTCTTCATTTTCCCTCTCTTGTTCTTTCAAATCGTCCGTCAATTTGTATGCCCATCGAGGAACCTTTTTACTGATTTCTTTTAGTCCAATAGATTTTTTTCTAGTTGTTTGATCGTTTAAATCTGTTGTAACTGCAGTAAAGAAATATTCCGCTTTATTCTCTGAATCCAAAAATTTTCCTTGTTCTGACAATAAAAATAAAGAAGGGTCTTTCAAATTGGGTGGCGATTCTCCGGTAATTTCTTTTATTGAGGTCAAAGGGTTGTCAATGTTTGTCAATTCAAATTCTGGGTAATCCGCAGTAAAGATATAATGAAACTTATTTCTCCCAATTGTTTCTATAGAATCTTCTATCGAGATGATAAAATCATCATTTATGCTTGAGCGTGAATATAATTCTTTAATTGTTCCACGATAGGATCCGTTCAAAAAAGGATCATCTATTTTAGGTAAGCATTTTTGTTCAGTCTCATCATCGCACAATCTAGTTCTTTTTTCGAGTACATCCAGAGCAAGAAACCCTCTGTCTAGAGCTTCGATTCGATTGAAAAATTCGTTGCTCAGGTTGTTTTTTT